ATGATGACTCTATTTCTTCGCCTCTTTGCCAATAAATCCGAATTTCCCTCGAGAATGGCCGGATATCTGAGATTACAACGACCGGTACATTTCATTCGATTAAGTTCTGAATAATCAGGAATCCTATCTCCTTTTTGATTTTTACCAGAAAAATACGAACTAAAAAATTTGTGTCTCGCTTGATTATTAGTTACTGAGGGGTTAGAAATATATCTTCGCTTAACAGAAAGAGAATAAGCGTTCATTTGATCTTGATCCTTGTGGATCGAACAGGGGCCTGGACTGGATCTCCAGGGCTCCCCTAATAATATCCATAAATGACTTGTTTTTGGTAAGAGATGAATATTACCATATGTAAATTCAGGTGCATGGTACACATCGGTATTCCAGTGCATTTCGCCCTCTGAGTCAGAATAAATATGTTTTCGAACCTTCTCTTTCAAATTCAAAGTGGATGTTCTCGCGCGAATCTCAGCAATGACTTGTTCTGATTCTACATATTGATCGTTTTGAACTAAAAGAAAACTTTTGGGCGGAATACACACATTGTGTATAATATCTTCACTTTCAATAGTTACATACAAGTCTCTAGAACATAGAAAAGCAGGATGTCCATGACGTGTACGTGTCGGATGAACCAAATCCTCATTGAATTTTATTTTTCCATTAGAAGGGGCTCGGACATGTTCTGCAGTACCCCCTGTGAATACTCCGCCGGTATGAAAAGTTCTTAATGTTAATTGAGTGCCCGGTTCTCCAATAGATTGACCTGCAATAATACCTACAGCTTCTCCCAATTCGACCAGGTCGTCGTGAGCTGGACTTCGGCCATAACATAGTTGACAAATCCAAGATGTACTCCTACAAGTAAAGGGGGTTCGAATAGAGATTGGTTGTGCTCTAAAAGTTATGAATCTATTAACAAGTCCAACCCCAATATCTTGATTTCTAGTAGCAATGCATCGCGAACCTATATATATATGATCTGCTAATACACGCCCAATTAATGTTTGGATAAAAATCCTGTCGGTCATCATTCCATTTCGAGGACTTACAGAAATACCTCGGACGGTGCCACAATCTGTTCGACGTACAACAATGTGTTGAACTACTTCAACAAGTCTGCGCGTGAGGTATCCTGCATCTGATGTTCGGATAGCGGTATCCACAACTCCTTTACGGGCTCCGTAGCAAGAAATAATATATTCTGTTAAAGAGAGTCCTTCGCGTAAATTGCTTTGAATGGGTAAATCAATCATTTGACCTTGGGGATCCGACATTAATCCTCTCATACCTACTAATTGATGTACCTGAGATGCATTCCCTCTGGCTCCCGAAAAAGACATTATATGGACTGGATTAAAAGGATCGGTCATCCGAAAATTAGGATTCATTTCTTGTCGCAAATATTCACTTGTGGCATACCAGATCTCGATCGATTGACGTAATTTTTCTACCGCGTGTACATTCCCATAATGATGGTGTTTTTCCAAAATAAAACTTTGTTGTTCAGCGTCTTGAACTAGCCATCTTTTAGAAGGTATTGTTAAAAGATCATCAATTCCTAATGAAATGGATGCGGCGGTAGCTTGTCGGAAACCCAGAGTCTTTACTTGATCCAGGATATGTGATGTATATCCTATTCCATAGTGATCAATAAATCGACTAATAAGTCGTTTCATGGCAGTTCCGTCTATCACTTTATTGTGAAAGACCTGAGTGGGCCGTTCCGCCATCAGTACCTCCATATTGCGCTGAGTAAAATTTGACAATGGGTTTGAGTCAGTGATTGGAAAACTTCCTTTTCTAGATCTTGATTCACGTAGAAATTCTGCAATTATAGTCCTAGTTAACCCGGCGAGACTCGAATTCCCGCTGGTAGCATAGAATTACAACAGCCCTGCCAAAACCCCTGTATGGCTTCTTCTATTTCTCGATAAAGAGAAATATGACCAAGAGTGGTTCGAATATATATATAAAGAATTTCTTTTTTTATACTTCTTACTATTAGATAGTGTCCATAAATCTCATAATAGGTCCCCAAAGATTCATAGTGAATTTCAATGGGAGCTTCTCTTGCAGCAATAACGCGTTGATCTAGTCGCCACCGCAGCCACAAAGGACTACCTAAATTGATTCGTTTTTGTCGAAAAGCTCCAATTGCATCATAAGCATTACAAAAAAAGGGTTCTTTTTTTTTTGTATACTTATAGTTATTATCTTCATTTTGATAGTTTCTACGATTACACGGATTATACCTATTTACACAAATACCCCGACGATTTCCACTCGTTAAGACATAGAGTCCACTAAGCATATCTTGAGTTGGTGCAGAAATGGGATCTCCAATAGTTGGAGACAAAAGATTCATATGAGAAAACATAAGTAAACGTGCCTCTGCTTGAGCCTCCAAAGATAAAGGGACATGAACAGCCATTTGATCCCCGTCAAAGTCTGCATTGAAGCCCTTACAAACTAATGGATGTAAACAAATAGCACG